TAAATCTAGATAAAAAAAAAATAATTTCTAAGAGAATCTTTTAAAACAAAAAGGAAAAAGAGAAAAGAATTTAGAATATACTCCGGTTGCAGCTGATACTGCTGTTTTATTGATCTACCCGAAGCTTTAATTCTTGGCGGATAATCCCAATTTAGGTTGAATAGTAGTACATTATTATCTAATTTTATTATTTATTTTATTATATAATTTTATTATATAATAAATATATAATAACAAATTACTAAAAAGATTAATAAAAAAAAGAAAATATACGAAGAAATTCGCCCCCCCCCCACATATTTGATAGCCTCTCCTATAAAAAAACTGGAAATTCCAATTCCATTTGGAATTCCATCAATTACTTGTCTATCAAAAAAATAATTGAATTTAGCTACCTTTCTTACACTCGCAATTAAAGATACTTCAAAAAAAGCATCTATATAACCACGATTATATGACCAATCATATATAACATTGATTATTTTATCAGTAATCATTTTTTTAGGAACACTTTTTTGAAATAAATTAAATAAGTTCAAATTTTGTAAAGATGAAAAAACTGGTTTATATAAAAAAGACGCTATAAATATTCCGAAAAAAGCTATACTCACCGAAAAAGTTGCATTTGTAAAAAATTCATACCAATCCACGGAATTCTTTGAATTTTGATGTAAAAGGTCTATAGACGGAATTAACAATTTCGATAAAATATCCAAATCTATTGGTTCTTGGCTGAAAGAAATTCCTATGGACCCGACGAAGAAAGTAAATAGTACTAATACAAGCATAGAAAATAGCATGGTATTGTCTGATTCATGAGGATAAAAAAACGGAATGTTTTTAGTACCAAAATAGGTACTATCAAGAAAAAGACGTCTTATGCTTTTGACATTTCGATTAATTCGATGTGAATATGTCCTTTTCCGAAAAAAAGAAGTCCTTTCATTATTATTAGTTGTTAATAAAGTTAATAAATGAATTTTGTTTTTTAATTTTTTTTTTTCTTCTTTGCCCCATAAAGATATTGAATAGAAAGAACTATTTTTCTTTCCATTGAAATTTTGAAAATGAACGTTTAAATACCCTTCAAAAACAAGTAAATGGATTCGAAACATATAAAATGCAGTTAATCCTGCTGTGGAACAAGCTATTATTGCGAAAATTGGTGAATACAACCAACTATCATTTAGAATTTCATCCTTGGACCAAAAACAAGCAAAAGGTGGAATACCACAAAGAGAAAGTGTACCTATTAAAAAAGCGGTTTTTGTAATTGGGGCATGTTTTGTTAAACCGCCCATAAGAACCATATTTTGACTTTTATCTGGAGAATATCCAACAATAGCTTCCATTGAATGAATAATGGATCCAGATCCTAAAAATAACAATGCTTTTGAATAAGCATGAGTAATCAAATGAAATAAAGCGGCTCGATAAGAGCCCATACCTAAAGCTAACATCATATAACCCAATTGAGACATTGTAGAATAGGCCAAATTTTTCTTAATATCTTTTTGAGCAATAGCGAAAGTAGCTCCTAATACTACTGTTATTATACCTATCAAAGCTATTACACTCATTATGGGGGGTATAACTATGAAAAGAGGAAGAAGTCGAGCTACAAGAAAAATTCCTGCTGCTACCATAGTAGCAGCATGGATAAGAGCGGAAATAGGAGTAGGACCTTCCATCGCATCTGGTAACCATACATGAAGAGGGAATTGGGCAGATTTCGCAACTGATCCGCAAAATAACAAGAGGGCGCAGAAAGTAACAAAAAAAAGATTCACCTCATTCTTATAAATTAAGTTGTTGAATATTTGAAATAAATCCCGAAATTCCAAACTACCCGTTATCCAATAAAAACCAAAAATTCCTAATAATAAACCAAAATCCCCCACACGATTAGTTACAAACGCTTTTTGACAAGCATTTGCCGCAATAGGACGTGTGAACCAAAAACCTATTAATAGATAAGAACACATTCCAACCAATTCCCAAAAAATATAAACTTGTATCAAATTTGAACTAGTAACTAACCCTAACATTGAAGCATTAAAAAAACTCAAATAAGTAAAAAATCTCAAATAGCCTTGATCATGAGACATGTAACTATCACTATAAATTAGAACCAGAATCCCAACAGTAGTGATTAATATTGACATTATAGAAGTAAGTGAATCAATTAAGTAGCCAAACTCTAAAGAAAGATCATTATTTATAGTCCAAGACCATACATATTGATAGATAGAACTATTCTCGATTTGATGAATAGATAGATAGATCGAAAAAATCATAACTATCGTTAACAATAAAATACTAGGAAAAGCCCACATACGGCGAATATTTTTTGTTGCCGTAGGAAAAAGTAGAAGTCCTACCCCTATTAAAATAGGAACTGGAAGTGGGATGAAAGGTATGATCCATGAATATTGATGTATATATTCCATACAAAAAAAAATAAAGAATAAAAAATATTTTGATTCTTGATGAATTTTGTTTCTTATTCATTCGTTTTATCTCTTTTGTAAAGGGGTTCGGTTAATAAAAAGTGGATAAATAAATCGAATTTTATATTCTTAATTGTTCTGAATCTTTGCACAATCGTTCCAATATTGGAAAGTACAAAGTCAAAATCGGCCAATAACCAAATTCCTAGTGAAAATAAATCTTATTATTTTAAGTAATTATAAGTAATAGAAATAACTATGTTAGTCATTTATATATATATTAAGAAAAATGACTATTAATAAATAATGAAATTAAATAATAATAAATAAAATCAAAATTTTGATCTATAGAGTGAGGGTGGGGATAAATCATTACACCAAAACGAAGAACATTTGTTTATTTTGATATAAATTATAAAAACAATATAAAAGAATACTTTTTTTATTATCGAGAAACATTAGTTTCTTTTTGAAGTAATTGATTCTTTATACATTACAATAAAAAGAGATCCATAGATATGGATCTATTATCTATGAAATATTTGGAAAAGATTTATAATATTCAATGTTTTTACTTTAGATAGAAAAAAAGAAAGAGGGAATTAAGATAAATAAGACATACGGCTAATTACAAAATAATTAGTTTTCATTTACAGAACAAATGTCTTTCACATCGAACTATAGTAATAAAAAAACTATCCTAATTGTATGGCAGTTCCAAAAAAGCGCACTTCTATATCAAAAAAAAAAATTCGTAAAAATTTTTGGAAAAAAAAGGGATATTGGAGAGCATTGAAAGCCTTTTCATTAGCTCAATCCATTTTTACAGGTAAATCAAATTTTAGAAGTAAATCCCCTTTTACAAGTAAATCAAAAGGTTTTGGTTTTGATTGTAACAAATTTAAGAAAAATGTTGGATTTGGAAGAATATAAATTAGCTCGATTCAAAGAGTATTCTTTAATACTCATTTTATACTAATACTAGTCATAGAATATGGAACATATATTTAGAATATATAGAATCTAATTTTTTCATTTTTTTGAATGTAGTGTTAAATTTGAAAACGAACACTGGAAATGAAAAAATAATAATAGAACATTTTGATTTCGATATTAATTTCTATTATTATTTTTTCATATTTTTTATATTCAAATAAATACAAATTTTAATTGACTTATTATTATCAATTTATACTAAATGTTTAGTAAAGAAATGTACTAAATAAATAGTGCACTTTAAGCGATTCTTTCAATCTCGACGATTGACTAAAGAGTTGGTTATTATGATTTCGAGTAAGCCGCTATGGTGAAATTGGTAGACACGCTGCTCTTAGGAAGCAGTGCTAGAGCATCTCGGTTCGAGTCCGAGTAGCGGCATGGCATCCTATCCTATATTTTGAAAATAGGAAACGAAGAAGTCCTATAATGAATTCAACTCCCTATTTCTATTCCTAGTATTCATACCTTTTTTATTTTCATTATAGATATTTATTTTCATTATAGATATGATATTTTCAACTTTAGAGCATATATTAACTCATATATCGTTTTCCGTCATATCAATTGTTATTTCAATTCATTTGATAACCTTATTAGTCAATGAAATCGTAGGATTATATGATTTGTCCAAAAAAGCCATGATAATAACTTTTTTCTGTGTAACGGGATTGTTAATTACTCGTTGGTTTTTTTCGGGCCATTTACCATTTAGTGATTTATATGAATCACTAATCTTTCTTTCATGGGGTTTTTCCATTTTTCATATGGTTCCGTGTTTTAAAACGGAGAAAAACCTTTTAAGTACAATAATTGCACCAAGTGTTATTTTTACCCAAGGCTTTGCGACTTCGGGTCTTTTAACCAAAATGGATCAATCTGTAATATTAGTACCCGCTCTACAATCCCATTGGCTAATGATGCACGTAAGTATGATGATATTTGGCTATGCAGCTCTTTTATGTGGATCATTATTATCAGTAGCTATTTTAGTCATTACGTTTCAAGAAGCCATCCAAATTCTTGATAAAAGCAAGAATTTGGATTTTTTGAAAAAATCGGTTGATTTTGTCGAAATAAAATACATCAATATGAATGAAAGAAACAATGTTTTACGAAAAACATCTTTTTCTTCTTCTCGAAATTATTATAGGTCTCAATTTATTCAACAATTGGATCGTTGGGGTTATCGTATTATTAGTCTGGGTTTTCTGTTTTTAACGATAGGTATTCTTTCAGGAGCAGTATGGGCTAATGAGGCATGGGGGTCCTATTGGAATTGGGATCCAAAGGAAACTTGGGCCTTTATTACTTGGACCATATTCGCGATTTATTTACATACTAGAAAAAATAAAAAATTTGAAGGTGTAAATTCTTCAATAGTGGCCTCTATTGGATTTCTTATAATTTGGATATGTTATTTGGGGATCAATCTATTAGGAATAGGACTACATAGTTATGGTTCATTTACATCTAATTAAATTTCAATGAGTAAAGAACCTGACAAATAAAAATATGGAAAGCATATAAATATATACTTTCCATAAATCGTGGCGAACCCTTTCAATCAAGTAATGTAATGATTCAAGGGGTTCTCACAAACAACAAAAATATTGGATTATAATTTTGATTTTTTTAAGTGAATCTAACAGAAAAATATTTTTTTTCATAAGGTTTTTTTCTCTTTTTGATTCATTTATTCATGAAAATGCTCTATCAAAAATGAGCGAGAATAGCTTCAACCTTGTCAACCGAGAATGAAAAAATGAAATCCGGATAAATACCAATACCTATTACGGGTATAAGGATAGAAATCGAAATAAATAATTCTCTCGGCCCAGAATCAAAAAAATAAGAGTTTGGTGTATTAAAAAACTTGTATCCATAGAACATCTGCCGTAAGATAGATAATAAATAAATAGGAGTTAATATCATTCCAATTCCGGTTACAAAAGTAATTAGTATTTTCATCATGAAAAGATATTTTTGACTAGTAATTATTCCAAAAAAAACGATCAATTCGGCAACAAAACCGCTCATCCCCGGCAATGCAAGAGAAGCCATCGATAAGATAGTGAAAATCGTGAATATTTTTGGCATTGGGATAGCCATTCCGCCCATTTCGTCAAGATAAAGAAGACGTAGTCTATCATAACTAGTTCCTGCCAAGAAAAAAAGCGCAGCGCCAATAAATCCATGAGATATTATTTGTAAAATGGCCCCGTTGAGCCCAGTATCACTTATAGAACCTATTCCTAGAATTATGAAACCCATATGAGATACCGAAGAATAAGCTATTCTTTTTTTTAAATTACGTTGACCAAAAGATGTTGAAGCGGCATAGATTATTTGAATAGAACCTAATATCATTAACCAGGGGCAAAATATTGAATGAGCGTGGGAAAATAATTCCATGTTAATTCGAACTAACCCATATGCTCCCATTTTTAATAAGATTCCGGCTAAAAGCATACAAGTGCTGTAATGTGCCTCTCCGTGGGTATCTGGTAACCATGTATGTAAGGGTATAATCGGCGACTTGACAGCAAAAGCAATAAGAAATGCCATATATAATATTATTTCTAGCGCCACGGGATACGATTGATTAGTTAATGTTTCAAAATTTAATGTTGGTTCATTAGAACCATATAAACCGATACCCAGAATTCCCATTAATAAAAAAACAGAACCTCCTGCAGTGTATAAAATAAACTTTGTAGCTGAATACAAACGTTTCTTTCCCCCCCACATGGCTAAAAGTAGATAAACGGGAATTAATTCCAATTCCCACATGATGAAAAAAAGTAAAATGTCTCGAGAAGAAAATGGTCCGATTTGACCGCTATACATTGCTAACATCAGGAAATAGAATAATTGGTATTCTCGAGTAACCGGCTGAGCCGCTAAAGTGGCTAAAGTAGTTATAAATCCCGTCAGTAAAATAGGGCCTATAGAGAGTCCATCTATTCCCAATCTCCAGTAAAAATCAAAAAAATTGATCCATTTATAATTCTCCGTCAGTTGAATTAGTGGATCATCCAATTGGAAATGATAACAAAATGCATAGGTTGTTAGAAGGAGATCGATTAAGCATATACAAATGCTATACCACCTAATTACTTTATTTCCCCTATGAGGGAATAAGAAAATGAAGGAACCTGCGGCTATTGGGAAAACTACAACTATTGTTAACCAAGGAAAAGAATTCGTCATAAAAATAAGATACACTTGGGCCAGAAAAACCTGTGCTCAAAAAAATACAAAATATTTTTTTTTTTGAGCACAGGTTTTTGCCAGTAAAAAAACGTATTCGTGTGGTGTTTTTTGAAACGTATCAATAAGCTAGACCCATACTTCGAGTTGTTTCAGGCCCTAAATAAACTCGAACACTTAAGAAATCCGTCGGACAAGCGGACTCACACCTCTTACAACCAACACAGTCCTCTGTTCTTGGGGCAGAAGCTATTTGCTTAGCTTTACATCCATCCCAAGGTATCATTTCTAATACATCTGTGGGACAAGCTCGGACACATTGAGTACATCCTATACATGTATCATAAATCTTTACTGAATGTGACATTGTATCTATAGTAATTTTTGAACATAAAAAATGAAAATTATCGATCTAGTAAACTCGTAAATGAATCATATATTTATATACCAGATGAATCAATGATTTGTTATAATATTGTTAATCAAAAAAGATGTCTAGATAAATTTAGAAGAAGGAATAGAAGAGGACCAAGATACTTTGATTTCGTATGATTTAGGCAATGCAAACATGATCATAAGTTGTGTAGAATACATATTAATTTGAATTGAATTTTTTTTATTAATTTTGATTAATTAATGCTATTTATTCAACAAATTCGATTGATTGATACGGGTTGATTTTCTGTTACGAGCAATTGCGGAAACAATAGCCAGTCCGATAGCTGCTTCAGCGGCTGCAATAGCTATAACAAAAATTGAAAAAATATTTCCTTTTAATTGGCGATTATCAAAAAAATCAGAAAAAGTTACGAGATTTATATTAACTGCATTCAGTATAAGTTCAAGACACATAAGGGCTCTAACCATATTTCGGCTCGTGATCAATCCATAGATACCAATAGAAAATAAATAGGCACTCAAAACAAGTACATGTTCGAGCATCATTGACCAACTCCTTATTAATTTTGATTCATTTCAATATGAACAACAATTCAACAGATTCAATTGACTAAAGAATATACCAAGTCTGGAACAAAAGAATATATAGGCAATAAAAAAAATAAGAGTTTAGACATAACATAGAATTGAAAAAATAAAAAAATAAAATCTTGATTTATATTACTAATTCTATAAAGATTTCTTACTGTCGAGCTACGACAATTGCACCTATCAAAGCAACTAAAAGAATTATTGAAATGAGTTCAAATGGAAGAAAAAAATCGGTTGATAAATGAATTCCAATTTGTTGACTAGTACTTATCAAATCTTGCTCAATAATCTGATTTGGTCTGGTAGTCCAAATAATTCCGTACCATGAAGTATCTGGAATAATAGTTATTAGTGAAACAAAAATACTTGTACAAACTATCAAAGTAATTCCATCCCCAACAGTCCAAAGATTAAAATCTTGGTAATATTCGGAACTATTCATGAACATCACAGCAAATATGATTAAAATGTTAATAGCTCCCACGTAAATAAGTAGCTGTGATGCAGCTACAAAATGGGAGTTTGATAAAATATATAATAAGGATATACAAACAAGAACCAGTCCCAACGAAAAAGCAGAAAAAATGGGGTTGGTAAGTAATACTACTCCTAGACTTCCTAATATAATACCCGATCCCAGAAAGACTAAAAGAAAATCGTGTAGCGTTTCAGGCAAATCCATTATATGTAAAAAAAAAAGACAAAGAAATCGAAATTTCATGACCGTATTGATATGACCAGGAAAAAAATTTTTATATACTTAATTTTTTTTTTGCATTGAAAAAAATCCTAAAATAAGGAGTTTGAATTGATTGATAGATAGTTACAGTTAGATAATCAATGTCATTCCAGTCTTTCTATTAAACTTTATATTAAAGAGTAGTTTGAAACTATATTAAAACCAAAATATAAAAGTAGATATAACATAAATTATTAATTTTCATTTTTTTTTATTATATTTTGATTATTCTCTTATATATTCTATTCTAGACTATTCTGATTTTCTTTTTTATTTATTTTATTAAAAATAAAATAAATTAGAATAAATTATCTTTTTTTATTTGAATTGTTCGAATTGTATAATCATCAATTACTGACGTTGGTAAACGGCCCAAAGCAATTTGATTATAGTTCAATTCGTGACGATCATAAGTTGAAAGTTCATATTCTTCAGTCATTGATAAACAATTTGTTGGGCAATACTCAATACAGTTACCACAAAAAATACAGATTCCGAAATCAATACTGTAATTTAGCAATCGTTTCTTTCGAATATCAGTTTCCAGTTTCCAATCAACAACGGGTAAATCTATAGGACATACACGAACACATACTTCACAAGCAATGCATTTATCAAATTCAAAATGGATTCGACCGCGGAAACGTTCCGATGTGATTAATTTTTCATAAGGATATTGAATAGTTACAGGTAACCGATTTGCGTGAGATAAGATAATCATGAAACTTTGACCAATGTACCTTGCAGCTCGGACTGTTTGTTGACCATAATTCATGAACCCAGTTACCATAAGGAACATATAGTAAATATTTATGAATATTTTTGTTTTATTTCTTTCTCTTATTTGAGACAAGTTATGAATATAGAAAATTAATATTTTACAGTGAAAACAATTGAGACGAAGTTGTTAATAATAGATTACCGAGAGAAATAGGTAAAAGAAATTTCCATCCAAGATTTAATAATTGATCCATTCTTAGCCTAGGCAAAGACCATCTTGTTATGATAGAAACGAATAAGAAAAAATAAGTTTTAGCTAATGTAATAAAGAGATCAATTGTAGTTCCAAAAACTCCATATGTTTTATTGATTTCAAAAAAATCAGAAACGAATATGTACGGAATAGAGATATTTGAACCGCCCAAGTAAAGAACTGTTACAAATAATGAAGAAATGAAAAGGTTTAAATAGGAAGCAACGTAAAATAAACCAAATCGAATACCCGAATATTCTGTTTGATAACCCGCTACTAATTCTTCTTCTGCTTCTGGTAAATCAAAAGGTAATCTTTCACATTCTGCTAGTGAAGAAATTAGAAAAACAATGAAACCAATAGGTTGACGCCACAAATTCCATCCCCAAAAACCATATTTTGATTGCGCATCAACTATATCAACTGTACTTAAACTGTTAGATAATCCTAGTCGGTGATAACATTACTGTTCCCATCTCTATTACAGAACCGTACATGAGATTTTCACCTCATACGGCTCCTGGAAAGCCTTAAGTAAATCTAAGGACCGGGGCGATTATTTATCTCGTGATATATCCATAAGATATAGAACATTTAAATCTATCGAACGGTTCTGAATTAGACCAATTCAATTCTGTCTGTTCTAGAAATAACTAAATAAGAAAGATAAATCCATTTTAATAAAAGATACAATAAGGCACTTCTGAATTGATCTCATCCCTTAACAATCGAAATTTGATTTTCTTGAGTAATAACTGAATTCTTCAATAAAATACTCTTTTAGAATTCTCCATAACCCCCCGCATTTTGAATTACGAAAAAGAATTACACATTCGTTTCTTAATTATCATGTGAATTTGATCTCCATGAATATGGATATAAGAAATCATAAACAAGAAAGAGATCCTCTTTTCGTTTATGATTTCTTCTTCTTTTTTCGTTCCTATTCTTCTTTTTTGTGCTATGAAAAAGGGACTAAAAAAATTTGAAAGGATTTTTTCGTTCCTGATAGTAATTTATTTAATCAGTGGATGGAACCATACTCTGGATCGGAGTTATAGGGAGTACTTCTTTATTTTTTCTACCAAATTAAAGCCCCAATTAGTATTCTTTTTCTATTATGCGTAAATTGTCTTTTGGATAATTTACAAAATCTGTGTTACTAATCCTTTGTGTATCTTGGTGTTTCTAACCATCCACTCCTTTTTTTTTAACCCCTTCCCTTATTCAATTAAAATTAATACATTTATGATCATACAAATGATAATTCATACAAATGATAACTAAAACTCAATAAGGTTGGTCTTTTGAGCCCGCTTCAAAACAGGATGAAAAATATTATCCAATCTTGGGTTAAATGTCCTCTTCTCTTTCTAATTGATTTTATTTGACTTCATTCTTATACATAGAAAATGAGACTCAATATTTTTACTGCCATTTAAAATCATCATACTATCTGTTAACTATAAGTAATAGAGTATTCTGAAATTTGATTCAATATAAGCTGTTTTATTTCACTCATATAACTATCTAATTTAGTTGTTCAATCCAAATTGTGAAAAATCAAATTAAGATAATGAAGGTTTCTATTTAATTTATTCGACTCCTTTCCTATATAGTACTATAAAGAGAGGAGCATAGCAATAGCATCGAATAGCTTTTTGGGTTTCAACGAATCGCACGTAGAGATATTGATAAGACACATAGAGTTAATGGTATTTCATAACTAATCGATTGAGCAGCAGCTCGTAGACCACCCAAAAAGGAATATTTATTATTTGACCCATATCCTGACATAAGAAGTCCAATGGGAGCAATACTCGAAATAGCAATCCATAAAAAAACACCGATATTGAAATCAGATAAAACAAAGTTATAGCCAAAGGGAATTACTGAATAACTTATTAGAATTGATATCACTGATATGGATGGTCCGATACTGAATAAACGAATCTCTCCCCTGGATGGAATAAGATTCTCTTTGAATAGTAGTTTTGTTCCGTCTGCTAGAGCTTGAAGAATTCCAAAAGGACCAGCGTATTCGGGTCCAATACGCTGTTGTATCCCTGCAGATATTTCTCTTTCTAACCATACAATTGCTAGTACACTTATTGTGATTCCCAATACAAGAATCAAAATAGGTACGAGTATCCATAGAATTCCATAGACCTCTTTGAAAGATTCCAATCCGGAAAAAGAATTTATATCTTGGACTTCCATTGTATCAATTATCATTTCAACGATCAACTTCTCCCATAATGATATCTATGCTACCTAGTATTGTCATAATATCAGCCAATTTCATTCTTTTAACTAATTGAGGAAGAATTTGCAAATTGATAAAACCCGGTGGACGAATTTTCCATCTCCAAGGAAAACCATTCTGATCTCCTATTAGAAAAATTCCTAATTCCCCCTTGGGGGCCTCAATTCTCACATAAAGTTCTTGTTTCGGCAATTCAAAAGTCGGAGACGATTTTTTACCAATGAATCGATATTCAAAATCATTCCATTCCGGCTCCTTTTCTCTATCAAAGGAGCGAATTTCTAAATTTTCATATGGACCACCTGGAATTCCTTCCAAAGCCTGTTGAATAATTTTAATGGATTCCATCATTTCACCAATTCGAACTAAATAACGAGCTAATGAATCTCCTTCTTTTTGCCATTGAACTTCCCAATCAAATTCCTCGTAACACTCATAATTATCTACTTTACGTAGATCCCATTGTATTCCGGAAGCCCGAAGCATCGGTCCTGATAACCCCCAATTTATAACTTCCTCTCTACCAACAACACCTACGCCTTCAACTCGTTCTAAAAAAATTGGATTTCGTGTAATCAGTTTTTGATATTCAATAACCCTTGTTAAAAAATAATTGCAGAAATCAAAACATTTATCTATCCAACCATAAGGTAGATCAGCCGCTACTCCTCCAATACGAAAATAATTATGCATCATTCTCATACCTGTCGCAGCTTCAAATAGATCATATATTAATTCTCTTTCTCTAAAAATATAGAAAAAGGGGGTTTGTGCACCAATATCTGCCATAAAAGGTCCCAGCCATAGTAGATGAGAAGCTATACGACTTAATTCCAACATAATTACTCGTATATAGCTGGCTCTTTTAGGTACTTGAATATTTCCCAATTGTTCCGGTCCATTTACGGTTATTGCTTCTGTGAACATAGTAGCTAAATAATCCCAACGTGTTACATAAGGCAGATATTGTATAATTGTTCGATTTTCCGCAATTTTTTCCATACCTCTGTGTAAATAACCCAATATTGGTTCACAATCAATAACATCTTCACCATCCAGAGTAACAATAAGTCGAAGAACACCATGCATTGATGGGTGTTGAGGCCCCATATTGACTATCATGAGGTCTTTTCTTGTAGCTGGCACATTCATAGGTTTTTCCTCGATTCATTCTTCCATGAATCGTTAAAAAAAAAAGTTCATCAAAATTCAGGATCTAATAAATCGAATAATTGAAAATGATTCTTGAAATTAACGAATTTGTGAATCCCGAATACCCAACTGATTTATTAATTTTTTATAACGTATTTTATTTTTCTTTGACAAATAAGACAGTAGTCGTTGCCGTTTTCCTAGAATTATATGTAAACCCCTTTGAGATAAATAGTCTTTTGGATGTAATTCCAAATGGGAAGTAAGTCTTAGTATCTTAGTATGGAAATTGAATACTTGAAATTCAACTGATCCGGGGTTTTCTTCTTTTTTTTTTTTTTGTGAAATAACAGGTATAAATGAATTTTTTATCATAAAATGAAATGAAAGCTTTTCTCTCCCCCTCGTTTTTGGTAGATATTTTTATTGATCAGTATATTTTTATTGATCAGTAATAGTAATGACACTAATTTTTAATTTTGTATATAAAATTATCTTAATTTACTTAACAATTCTTAATTCATTTTTTTTTTAATCAATTATATTATTATATTATTAAGGAACGTAATTCAAATAGATAAAAAAAATAAATACTATATTTATTAATTCAATAAATACAAAAATTCGTAAGACCCCCTTTTTTGATTCATTTTTGTATTTATTTCTATCTAATGGATACATTATTGAATTCGTATCAATCCCATAATGCGCGTGCGCATTTATTATTTTTAGTTTAATTTATATATAAATTATATATATATTCACATATCTGATATGTGAATATATCAGATATGTTACAAAAAATATTATGATAATGATAAATAGAAGATAAATGTAGATTCTAAATTAATCTTTCAATCGAGGATACATATATAGCCTTAATAGACTGAAACGGCTTCCATTATGGGTATTAAACCAATAGCGGTTTATACAAGCTAAATCTTCTAATCGATAATTTGGCCAAAGAAATAATTTAAAATTCATTAGTTTTTTTGTTTCGCTATCAAGATCTTTATTTTTATCCAAAACTTGAGAAACATTTTTTATATTATTCTCATTGTCATTTATAGTTTTTCTATGCACAGTATTTCTATTCCTCGGAGTCAAACAAGTTAGAATTCTCAATTCTCTACGTCGTCTAGTGGACAAAAGATTTTCAGGAACAAACAAATCATAAAGATTTTGATCTTTATTTTGTGTTATCTTTTGATCAACACGACTTTTACTTTTTCCCCACCTCCAACTTTTTCGCCTCTTACTCTTATGAATCAACGGTAGTCTTATGGTTTGATATAGAAGAGATTGTTCATGGTTTTTTCTAGACAGGCGAATAGGTTCAATCAAAAAGATTAGACTCTTATTCACGTCCGCAGTGTCCCTACATTCTGTATAACAAAAATCCTTCGTAAGTGAATCAACCATCGTGTCCATATCTAGCTCTAGCTTTTTAATCGACATTATTACAATTTTTTTAAAATTTTTCATTCTAAGGATGCGACAAAATAAGTGGATATGCTGCATTCCTATTTCTTGGTCGGAACTATCACAGTGCAAATAAAAACCTAAATATTTTGATAGTAAGAAATCCCGTTCTCCCATTAGATCGGTCCTGAATTTAGATCCCTTATAATTGTATGATTCAGATTTACGACCTACATCTACCGTTTTGAACTCTAATTTACCTTCTTTACCTTGTCCATAAACAAATAATTTTATTGGTAAGATCCAAGGATTCCTCTTATATGCATCATAAAATGTGCTTAATTTTGAAAAGAACCAAAATTTACTATCAATTTTCTTATTAGGTATAGAAGTCTTTTTCCTTTTTACATTCATTCCCACCCAATTGAAATACTTTCTATCCTTATTTTTTTCCATATCTAGAATATCAAATTCTTCTAGATAATTTTGGAGAGAGATATCGATATCGCCTATTCTATCTATCTCCAAAAATTCTTTTCTACATGGATAAGAAATCGCTTGGTTTTTGTTCCCTTGCGGTGATCTATATCCATAAATATAGGATTTTTTATTATCCGCAAAATGAAGATATTGATAGGAGAAAAGATCATATTTATATTGTTTTTTCATTTTTTTTTTTAATTCTAATAAATCTGCTTGTTGTTTTTTAATTCTTTTTTTTAATAAGTCTCCTTCTTGTTCTTGTTTTTTCCAAAGAATTAATTGATCATATGAATAATATTCAACTAAATCTTTATTTTGAGCACGATGTTCTTTGACTCTATTCCTCCAGTTTTGTGATACTAATCTCGACCATCTGTTCTCAGGTAAATCATATTGATCAAGAACCTTGAACCAATTTGTCCATTGATTCATTACCGAATCGGGACGTTTCTTATGTCTTAATTTGGAATTATATGTTCCTTGTATTCTCAAAAAATAATCCTTTATTTCATTCTTAAGAAAAAAAGATCTTCCAGGAGATTCAAAAATAGAGCTTAACTTAAATTTATATCCATTACTAAGTTGGATTTGTGATAATTTATAAAATACATATGCTTGTGACAAATAAGACACATCCCAAGAATTCTGTGAATTCATATTCCTAATATTCTCAGATTTCTCTATTGATTGTAACAAACCATCCCAAGACATTTCCTTTTCAATTCTTTCTTTCATTTTTTTTTTAATGGATTTTTTTTCATTTAGTATTTTTGATTTAAGAAAATCAAGAAAACGTTGTAGATGGATCCTAGCAATACTACCGAGACTCCTATCAATACTACTGATACATAAAAGGATATCTATGTATACCTCTTCTATGAAAATTTTGAAAAAAGAATAGGATTTACGTATTAATCGAACAAATCTTCTTTGTAAGATTTGCAAAATATTTTTTTCTAATTCTAATCTTTTAGCATCATAAGTAGTTTTGTTCGAATTCAAACGGATCTCTGAAGTTAGAATCCCCTCTTTTTTTTCTTCTGGCATTGTTTCTATTTCTTCCATCATTATTTCTATTTCTTTTATAATTGTCTTTGTTTTAACATTAAGATCTTTTATCCTTTTTTCTGTGAATGAAGACTTTGTCCAATGAATAGATTCCATTTTAACGGGTGATTCCTCAATCTTTGAATTATCCGTACTGATTGTTGAAGTTTTTTTGCTTTCACTCAGTTCATCTATTGTTTCATCTATTGTTTCATCTATTATTTTATCTATTGTTTTGAACCTAAATAGAATACTTTTAAGAATCCTTTTAAGAATCCTTTTGATGTTCCAGTTTTCCATTTTTTTTAACATAGTTTGAAACCATTTTTTTCTTTCATTTAAAAATTTTAGAACTAGAAAAAAACGCTTTTTCAAATCTTTTTTTAATTGTTTCCTTATTGTTTTTAAAACGGGATCCAAAAATGAAAATGGGTTTCTTGGGTAACCCTCATCAAGGTACGATTCTACTAGTGTTCCATAACCTGTTAAAAACCATAAGTTTTTGTTTTCAGTAGATTTTTTTTTCTGTGGATCTTTTTTTTTTTTTTTTTTTTCAGTAGATTGTACCTTAGAATTGTGCCAAGGTTTCAGAACAAAAGGAGATAAGATCCTTATCTGAATACCGTTGTTGAACCAGTTGTTTGGCAATTCTTTGTCGGATACTGGAATGCCCTGATAGGTGCATTTAATATGAACTTCCCTGCGCCAATCCCTAAAATCTTCTGACCATTCGGGCTTTTGAAATAATAGCATACGAATGATATTTTTAGTTATTATCAATGAAGGTACTATAATATATTTTCTAATAAAAGATTGGATTAGTAATACAAAACTTCTAATTATTAGACCATATAGAATACTTTCCCAGTCTTCTTCTATTTTTCTAAGTCTTATTTCATCGTCGTCTTTATCCTTCTCTTCGTATTGGTGTTCCATCCTTTGCTGAAACTCCACAAATTGTGAATTGTCAGTACCAGGTTTCCTGAACTTTTCTTTTAAAATTACGGATATATCCTCAAAAAAATCGAACAAATCACCAAAAAGAAAATGGAATGGGTAATTGTCCATTATCTCCATAAAAGTGGAGGAACGGACACTTCCCCTTGCTTGAAAAACTTTCAAAATCGCTATTTTACGCCTTAGAGGGCGCATAGATCCCTTAATTATATCTCGGTCATAATCTGTTTCGCGGTAAAGATTTAGGAGATAATATTCGTGATTTAGGCCGTCCTTAGGATCATCCTCATTCTCATTCTCATTCTCATTCTCAGAAGTCTTTCTAGGACCAAGATTCAAATCCAGTGAATCTGTAATCCCATCAAAAATTACTATAAGCTCGCCTTTTGCGTCTCGAATATGAGGCTCTTTCATTACTTTATCCGTCACTTGCTCCACTTCGTCGATTAAGGTGTATGACCATCGAGGAACTTGTTTACTGATTTGGTTTATTTCACGACATTTCTTTCTATTAAAAATGGTTTGGTTGTTCAGATCAGTTCTAATTGCCTCAAATAAGAATTTTTTTTTTCTTTTTTTTTCTTCGGAATCTATTTTTACTTGTTCATGTTCTGGAAATCGAGAAAGTCTGTCAAAATTAAAACTTGATACAGATTTTTCCGAAAATTTACCGATTAAGTTAAAAAAAAAACCAATTTCAGTTAATAATAATTTTCTATCAAATTGATCTATTTTATGTTCAAATTCTGGAGAATTACTATTAATACAAAGAAGGAGACCATGAATCTTATTTATCAAAATGGAATTTGTTGTGTAAGTTTCTGGTGAAAAGCTTTGTCCACGAAAAGGTCCATTCAAGAAAGGATCATATTTTTTATTTAAATATTTTATTTTCCTCTTATCATTAGACAATCTAATTCGGTTTTCAAATACATCCACTGGAAGAAATTTCTTATATTTCTTATCGAGAACTTTTGCCCTTTTAAAAAATTCATTGCTTAGTTTCTTTCTTTTTTCATTATTAGTGGAGCTCCAATAATTAGACAATTCATTATCATTATAGGAGATTTTATCTTTTGTGAAGAGATCCATTTTTTTTTCCATGATTTTCAGAAAACTAGATAAATCAGGTGGATACGTGAAAGATATTCGTTCTTTTCCATCACTTTGACATATATGAAAAAAAAACTGTGAATTTTCATCTCTTACGACTTTTTCAAAGTGATCGTTTTTTATATATCGTAATGGCCTATTCCATTTTCGATAATCGAAAAGAATAGTTACAAGATGTTTTTCGAATACGAAGAGATTATTATCTTGCTCAATGTTGTCCAAAGTCTTATTTTTTTTCGGAAAAAGATAAGAAATAAGATTTTCTTCGTCTTCGATGGAGCCGTTTTGTTCTTGTTTACTTTCTTCCGTTTCCGAATGTCTTTCAACATTGATTTCAGCCATTTGCTTCTCTTCGTATTCCTCCTGCTCTAGCTCTTCTAATTCTAAGATATCCTCGGTATAAAAATATGGAAGCGGTGTTCTGCCTAAATAGTGGCCAAGCATAATAAATGAAAAAATAACAAATATTTCACCCACATAATCTCGCAATTGTAACAGAATGTACTTATCAAATCGCATAGCTAACTTAGATTTGATCAAATTTTTTTGCTTTGACCAAACTAATAATATCAATCCAATACATTTCATCAAAAGGATATGACCAATTAACCAACCAAGAAAACTACTTGTTAAGAATAACAATTTATTGTTGGATCGAAAGAGATAAATGTTCATTAATCTTAGAAAGATTGAACTTGGGAAAAGAAGGGGGTTTGATAACTGAAAAAAAAAATTGTTCAAGAATACTTTCCAAATCGTAAACTTACGTATTGAATTTGGAGTCTTGTATCCGGAATCCAACTTGTTCAAATAATAATAGTCAGGATCCGAATAATAGTATTTGTCGTTTTGGTATATGAAATTAAAGAAAAGATACGGTAGAATTAGGACAGTTATTGTATGAGGTCTAATCAAAGCCAAATGAAAGGGCGCATAATAGATCGATACGAACATCATAAGCTGTCCCGTAATAAACCCGGTTGTTGCTGCTATTTCCGTCTCGGTCCCTTCGTCCATAACCCGGGCTCGAATAAGGAAGAGATAAGATGGCGCTATGGAAAAT